AGTGAAGTGCCTGATTAAAGGATAATCTTGATAGGATTAGTCATGAGACCCCCCCCTCCTTCATTAAATTACATTTTATGGAATTAAACCAATGCCTTGAATATCAAAAATTCATATACCTCTTATACTAAAATGTAAAAAGATAAGCTAATCAAGCTATTGGGTTCATACCCCACTTATAAGGGCTCTACTCCCTTTCTTTTTAATTAAATTTTACATGATTCTTTTTTTCGTATCCATAATTTTTGGAACATTATTAACCATTTCAGCATACTCTTGGTTAAGAATATGAATAGGTCTCGAAATCAATTTACTCTCCATCATTCCCCTCATAAGTAATATTAAAAATCTTTATCCCTCTGAAGCAGCCCTGAAATATTTTATTACACAAGCTTTAGCCTCCTCAATTCTTCTATTTTCAATCATTTTACTTATAAATTTAACTGATATTATAGGAACCAACCTTGCACTTTTCATAATTCTTAATTCAGCACTTTTAACAAAAATGGGAGCTGCCCCTTTCCATTTTTGATTTCCAGAAGTATTAGAAGGATTAAGATGACTCAATAGATTAATTTTATTAACGTGACAAAAATTAGCCCCTATAGCTATCCTGTCATACAACACAAAGTTAGTCTTGTTTCTATCAACAATTGTAATCTTATCATCAGCAATTGGGGGAATTTTAGGTCTAAACCAAGTTAGACTACGAAAAATTATAGCATTTTCATCCATTAATCATATAGGATGAATAATTGCAAGAATTATACTGTCTTCCCCAGTTTGATTTAATTATTTTTTAATTTATTCAACAATTTCCATAAATTTAATTATAATTTTTCATTATCTCAAATTATTTTTTATTAATCAAATTAATTCAACCTTAATAACAAAAAAAATTACAAAAATTTCTTTAATTATAAATTTTTTTTCATTAGGCGGACTACCCCCATTCTTAGGATTTTACCCCAAATGAGTAACAATCAATTTTTTAACAAGAAATAGAATACTTTTACTGAGATTAATTTTAGTAACACTAACCCTAATTACATTATTTTTTTATATGCGGATTTGTTTCTCATCACTCATAATTAATAATTTTGAGACAGCCCTTAACTCCAGCAATATGCCCTTTTTTATAATACTAGTTAACTTTATAACTTTGGCTGGTCTCATTGCAGGCCCAATAATCCTAAGAATAACCTAAGGATTTAGGTTAAGCCAAACTTTTAGCCTTCAAAGCTGATAATAGGGACAATTCCCCTAAGCCTTAGGTTCTGAAAATAATTTTACCTTCAAATTTGCAATTTAATATCATAATTGACTACAAAACCTGGCAAAAGAAATATAATTTCATAAATAAATTTACAGTTTATCACCTATATTCGGTCATTTTACCGAACAAATGACTTTATTCTACTAACCATAAAGACATTGGAACACTATACTTTGTTTTTGGAGCTTGAGCCGGAATAGTAGGGACATCTCTCAGAGTTCTTATTCGATCAGAATTAGGAAACCCTGGATCTCTTATTGGAGATGACCAAATTTATAATGTAATTGTTACAGCTCATGCTTTTATCATAATTTTCTTCATAGTAATACCTACTATAATTGGTGGTTTTGGAAACTGACTTGTGCCTCTTATACTCGGAGCCCCAGATATAGCCTTCCCACGAATAAACAACATAAGATTTTGACTCCTTCCTCCTTCATTAACCCTTCTCCTAATAAGTAGAATTGCCGAAAATGGTGCAGGAACAGGATGAACAGTCTACCCCCCTCTCGCAGCTAACATTGCCCACAGAGGAGCATCAGTTGATCTCGCTATTTTTAGGCTCCACCTAGCAGGAGTCTCCTCTATCCTTGGGGCAGTTAATTTTATTACAACCGTAATTAACATACGACCCCCTGGAATATTATTAGACCGAACACCCCTATTTGTTTGGGCTGTAGTAATTACAGCAATTCTTCTTCTCCTGTCACTTCCAGTTCTAGCAGGGGCCATCACTATACTCCTAACAGACCGAAACCTCAACACTTCCTTTTTTGATCCTGCCGGTGGGGGGGACCCAATTCTTTATCAACACTTATTTTGATTTTTTGGCCATCCAGAAGTTTACATTTTAATTTTGCCTGGATTTGGTATAATTTCACACATTATTAGACAAGAAAGAAATAAAAAAGAGGCATTTGGAACTCTGGGAATAGTTTATGCTATAATAGCAATTGGACTTCTCGGATTCGTTGTATGAGCACATCACATATTTACAGTAGGAATAGATGTTGATACCCGAGCATATTTTACATCAGCAACTATAATTATTGCCGTTCCTACAGGAATTAAAGTTTTTAGATGATTAGCAACATTTCACGGAACACAAATCAATTTTAGACCTGTAACCTTATGGGCACTAGGATTTGTATTTCTATTTACTGTTGGAGGATTAACAGGTGTAGTTTTAGCTAATTCTTCCATTGATATTATTTTACATGACACATACTATGTAGTTGCACATTTCCACTATGTTCTGTCAATAGGAGCTGTATTTGCTATTATAGCAGGTATTATTCAATGATTTCCTCTATTCACAGGTTTAACTCTCAACAATAATTTATTAAAAATCCAATTTACAAGAATATTTGTTGGTGTAAACCTAACCTTTTTTCCTCAACACTTCTTAGGATTAAGGGGAATACCACGTCGATATTCTGACTATCCAGATGCTTACACACTATGAAATATTGTTTCATCAATCGGATCACTAATTTCACTATCTAGAATTATATTATTAATCTACATTTTTTGAGAAAGATTTTCTCTTCAACGAAAAAACATTACAACCCTAAATATAGCATCATCAATTGAATGATTACAGGCCATGCCTCCAGCTGAACACAGATATTCTGAGCTCCCACTTCTTAATACAAACTTCTAATATGGCAGAATAGTGCATTGGAATTAAGCCCCAGATATAAAGATTAAACTTTTTTTAGAAATTGCTACCTGAAAAACTCTGCTTCTTCAAGATAGGGCCTCTCCATTAATAGAGCAACTTTCCTTTTTTCATGATCACACTCTAATAATTTTAACAATTATTACTGTTCTTGTAGGACAATTAATAGTATCTTTATTTTTTAATAAATTATCATATCGACTACTTCTTGAAGGTCAGCTAATTGAAATTATTTGAACAATCCTTCCAGCAGTAACATTAATTTTTATTGCACTCCCCTCTCTCCGTCTCGTTTATATTTTAGACGAAGTAAGAAGCCCTGCCCTAACAATTAAAACAATTGGTCATCAATGATATTGATCATATGAATATTCAGACTTTAAACAAATTGAATTTGATTCCTACATAATTCCAACAAAAGAATTAACTAATTATAATTTTCGACTTCTAGATGTTGATAATCGAGTAGTGATTCCAGTTAAATCACAGATTCGTATATTAGTAACAGCAGCCGACGTTATTCATTCATGAACTATTCCTGCACTAGGCGTAAAAATTGACGCAACACCAGGACGACTAAATCAAATTAGATTTTCTGTTTATCGTCCAAGCCTACTTTATGGTCAATGCTCTGAAATTTGTGGAGCAAACCATAGATTTATACCAATTGTAATTGAAAGAATTACCTCTAACTACTTCATCAAGTGAATTTCTAAAATAACAGAAATTTCATTAGATGGCCGAAAGTAAGCAATGGAATTTTAAACCATAATATAGTAATTAACACTTACTTCTAATGAAAAATTTAGTTAAACTATAACATTAGCTTGTCAAGCTAAAATTATTTAAAATAAATAATTTTTAATTCCTCAAATAGCCCCTCTTAATTGACTAAGTCTTTTCCTATTATTTATTATAATTTTCATTTTATTCAATATCTGAAATTTCTTTAGATTTAAATATATCCCAACCAAAACAAGACTAGAATCAAAAACATTAAAATTTAACTGAAAATGATAATAAATTTATTTTCATCATTTGATCCATCAACAAATTTCAACCTGTCATTAAACTGAACAAGAACTTTAATTGGCCTCCTCGTAATTCCTTCTACCTTCTGATTAATTCCATCCCGGCCAACTAAACTTTGAACAAAAATTATCTTTGTTTTACATAAAGAATTTAAAGTTTTAATTGGTCAAAAATCTTCAGGTAGAACAATCATTTTTATTTCTCTTTTCTCAATTATTTTATTTAATAATTTCTTAGGCTTATTTCCGTACATTTTTACAAGAACAAGACACATTACCTTAACTTTAACTTTAGCTTTGCCACTATGATTAAGTTTTATAATTTTTGGGTGAATTAATAATACCATTCACATACTTGCACACCTTGTACCCTCCGGGACACCTAGTATTCTTATACCTTTTATAGTATGTATTGAAACTATCAGAAATATAATTCGACCGGGAACCCTGGCTGTTCGACTATCAGCCAATATAATTGCTGGACATCTTTTAATAACACTCTTAGGGAACACGGGACCTTCACTTAGATTAATTTTAGTAAATTTTTTAATTATTACACAAATTCTTCTTCTTGTTCTAGAAACAGCCGTTGCTATAATTCAATCATATGTTTTTGCTGTATTAAGAACACTATATTCTAGAGAAGTAATCTAATGACAACAAACAATAATCACCCATTTCATTTAGTGGAAGTTAGCCCCTGGCCTATTCTTGGAGCACTAGGAGCAATAACAACAATAATAGGATTAATTAAATGATTCCATACATTTTCAAGTGAGCTTTTTCTTCTAGGAATTTTCATCATATCTCTAGTTATAATTCAATGATGACGAGATGTCACTCGAGAAAGAACTTTTCAGGGAATCCACACATTAAAAGTTACAACAGGAATAAGATGGGGAATAATTCTTTTTATTACATCTGAAGTATTTTTTTTTATTTCATTCTTCTGAGGATTTTTCCATAATTCTCTTTCTTCTAGGATTGAAATTGGTATAATATGACCCCCCAAGGGAATTCAAACCTTTAATCCTATTGAAATCCCCCTCCTAAATACATTAATTTTATTAACATCAGGATTAACAGTTACATGAGCACACCATAGTCTTATAGAAAATAATTATCCCCAGGCCCTCCAGGGGCTAATTTTAACAGTAGTGTTAGGATTTTACTTTACAGTTTTACAAGCATATGAATATTTAGAGGCATCATTTACAATTTCAGATGCTGCGTATGGATCATCATTTTTTATAGCTACAGGATTCCACGGATTACATGTAATTATTGGAACAACTTTTCTACTAATTTGTTTAATTCGGCACTTTAACAACCATTTTTCATCAATTCATCACTTTGGGTTTGAAGCAGCCGCCTGATACTGGCATTTCGTAGATGTCGTTTGACTATTCCTATATATTTCCGTCTACTGATGAGGTAGATATTTATATAATATAAAAATTATATTTGACTTCCAATCAAAAAATCTAGTATACTAGTATAAATAATTAAAATTTTACTCAGACTTTTTCTTGTAATTTCAATAATTATAATAATTATAGTATCCCTAGTAAATTTAATTTCAAAAAAAAGCTTCTCTGATCGAGAAAAAAGATCACCATTTGAATGTGGATTCGATCCACAGTCCCCAGGCCGTTTACCCTTTTCTCTACAGTTCTTCTTAATTGCTATTATTTTTTTAATTTTTGATGTAGAAATTGCCCTCTTACTGCCAGTAATTAAAACTATTTATATTTCAAGACCCTTTACTTATAGAATTATAGTAATATTATTTCTCCTTGTCCTAGTCCTAGGATTAATTCATGAATGAAACCAAGGAGCCTTAAATTGAGTCCTATAGGATAATAGTTAACTATAACATTTAATTTGCACTTAAAAAGTATTGAAATATCAATTTATCTTAAGTAAGAAGCAAAACTTGCATTTAGTTTCGACCTAAAAATATGATGAATTCATCCTTACTTAATTGAAACCAAAATAGAGGTATATCACTGTTAATGATAAAACTGAGTGTTTCTCCAATTAAAGAAATACGTTATTCAAGAGCAAGCTTCTAACTTAGCCCTTAAGCGATGAAATTTCGTTTGTATTTCTATTTTTATAGTTTAAATCAAAACATTACATTTTCAATGTAAAAATAGAAATTTTCTTTAAAATATTTAAAGATAATTTATCTCCTTGATATCTTCAATATCAAACTCTTTATAAGCTATTTAAATAAATATTTATTAATAAAAAAATAACCCAAAAAACCATTAAAATAAAATAAATTTTTAAATGATTTGTTGAAACAAACTGCAAAAACAATGATAAACTGCCTAATTTTTTCAAGCTTTGACCCCCATAAAATTCAAGCCACCCCTGATCAAGTGTTTTCAAATAAACTATCCCACTAGAAATAGAATAATAATTTACACCCAAAGTAGAAATAATAGGTAAATTTCATATTCTTCCTAAGAATCTACTCAAGGATAAAAAATATAGTGAATAAAGATTAAACCCAACACTCAAATGAGATAGTTCATATCCTATTCATATACCAATTAAAATTATAAAAAGAGTTATTAATTTTATTGTAAAAGGTAAACAAATAAAATAAGGTTTTGATATTAGTAACCAGACCATAAAACTACCCCTAAACAAAACCAAAATAATTAATCCAAATATTCCTTTAACAATATAATTTTTTCTTTCAAACAGCCTATTTAATGAATTAAAATTAAAATCTCCACTTAAAGAATAATAAGACAACCGAAAAGTGTATATAACTGTAAAACCAATTGATAAATAAAATATAAAATAAATAAATAAATTTAAAAACTGTATTGACATAAATTCCACAATTAAATCCTTAGAATAAAATCCTGAAAGAAACGGTAATCCACATAATGAAAAATTACACACATTAAAAAAACAGCAAGTTAATGGTAAATTAATTATTAAAGAACCTATATAACGAATATCCTGATAATTCCCCATCAAATGAATAACATTACCAGCACATATAAAAAGCAAGGCTTTAAATAATGCATGAATTAAAAGATGAAAAAATGCCAACTTGTAATCACCAATAAATAAAATCCTTATCATTAAGCCTAATTGACTAAGAGTTGAAAGAGCAATAATTTTTTTTAAATCATATTCAAAATTAGCCCCCAATCCTGACATAAATATGGTCAAACACGAAACTAAAAGACCAAAAAATATTACAGTTTCATTTATAGCAAAGCTAAACCGAATAAGTAAATAAACACCTGCTGTAACTAAAGTAGATGAATGAACTAAAGAAGAAACCGGAGTTGGAGCAGCCATAGCTGCAGGCAGCCAAGATGAAAATGGAATTTGAGCCCTTTTTGTAAAAGCCGCAAGAACAACTAAACCTCTAATTAAAATTATAGAAAAATCATTTTTCATAAATTCTAAATAATAAATAAATCTTCAACTACCGTAATTTATTATTCAAGCAATTGATATTAATAAAGCAACATCCCCTACCCGATTAGAAAGAGCTGTTAATATTCCAGCCCTAAAAGATTTTACATTCTGATAATAAATAACTAAACAGTAAGAAACTAAGCCAAGACCGTCTCAACCTAAAAGAATTGAAATTAAATTAGGACTAATAATTAATAATATTATTGAACAAACAAATAAAACAACTAATAAAATAAAACGTTTCACTGTTAAATCTCCACTTATATAATCCTCACTATAATAAATTACTATTGAAGAAATAAACAACACAAACCTTATAAATATTAAAGACATCCAATCAAACAAAATAGTTATAATAACACAAGCGGAATTTAAAGACAATAAATCATACTCTAAAATTACACTATAATCCAAAATTAAAAAATTTAAACTTAGAGAAAATCTTAAACAAGAAAAAAATAAAAATAACAAAAAATAAAACTTACACACAGATAAAATTATTTGAAGCAATAAATTACATCTATAAAATCACAAATTATTATTTTAAATAAACTATTCAAATAAATTCACAAAGTAAAATAATCTGCCTTTAAAATTAAAAAATTAAGAGGAAATCAGTGCAAAAATAACAATAAATATTCACGAATAAGCCCCTGATGAAAGGCTAATCTACCTTTAAAATCCTTCCCATGTTGAGAATAAGAAAACAAAAATAAAGAATAAACAGCTCTAAAAAAAGAGACTAAAGATAGAAATAATATATTTAATCATCTATACCTAACTAATCTTCTAATTAATAAAATTTCACCCAATAAATTTAATGAAGGAGGAGCTGCCATATTAGAAGAACAAAATAAAAATCACCATAAAGCTAACCTAGGCAAAATAATTATTAGACCTTTATTTACATATAATCTTCGTCTAGAAATTCGCTCATAAGATAAATTTGCCAAACAAAACAGCCCTGAAGAACATAACCCATGAGCTAATATAATCACAAAAGATCCCCAAAATCCCCAAATATTAAAAGTTATAATTCCCCCCAAAGCAAGACCTATATGAGCAACTGAAGAATATGCAATTAAAGATTTTATATCCCTTTGCCGAACACAAATTAAAGACACAACAAAGCCACCAACCAATCTAATTACAACAAATAAATAATTAACTTTTAAACCGATTAATAAAAAAATTTTCATTACACGTAATAAACCATACCCCCCTAACTTCAGTATAATACCAGCTAAAATTATAGAACCAGAAACAGGGGCTTCAACATGAGCTTTGGGTAATCATAAATGAACAAAAAATATAGGAATCTTAACTAAAAATACTAAAATAAAAAATAAATATAAAAAAATATTTTCCATAGATTGATTTAAAAAAAAAAAATCAAACCTTTGAACTAACCTATAATAATAAAAAATAACAACCAATATAGGCAACGACACTAGTATTGTATAAAAAAAAAGATAAATACCAGCCTCAACCCGTTCTGGCTGATACCCCCAGCCAACAATTAAAATTAAAGTTGGAATTAAACTAGCCTCAAAAAATAAATAAAAAACAAATAAATTTACAGAACTAAATGTTACAATCAATCTAATTAACAGAAAAACCATTATTAATAAAAAAACCTCACTATAATCTCTTAATTTAAATAATTTTTCCCTGGCCAAAATTATTAAAGAACAAATTCAAAACCTTAACAAAATTAATATATAAGAAACCAAATCTCACCCTAAAAAATTACTAACACCAACAAAAAAATCACTATAAACAAATCTAATTAAAAATACAAATCTAAGTAAAAAAAATGTTAACTGAACCAACCAAAATAGCCCCAAAAAACAACAAGGAATCAAAAAAATTAACGTAAATAAAACTTTTATCATAAAATTGAAAAATTTAGAATATAGTCATTACCACAAGTACGAATTATTGAAACCAAAACCGCTAAACCTAAAACCCCCTCACAAACCCTTATCACCAAATAAATTATAGAAAAAAATAATTCATAATAATTCATTCTAAGAAATAAATAAAGATTTATATAATTACATAAAACAATAAACTCCAACCTTAACAACATCAAAAGTAAATGCTTACGTTTAGAAACAAATACAAATAAACCTCTGATTATTATTACAACAAATGAACAAATATACACTAACATTAGTTTTAATAATTTAAACAAAATATTGGTCTTGTAAACCAAAAACAGGGCAACCTTTAAAACATCAGGAAAAAATAAACCTCTATCTTTAATCCCCAAAATTAATATTTTAACTAAACTATTTCCTGAGATCTTCTTCTTATGATTAAACATCTCAATATCCCTATTATTTATATTTTTAAATCACCCCCTCTCCTTTGGGTTAGTCATTATTATTCAAACTATCAGAATTGCTCTAATTACAGGATTAATAAACTTCAACTTTTGATATTCCTATATAATCTTTCTAATTATAGTAGGAGGAATACTTGTTCTATTTATGTATATAACTAGAATCGCCTCAAATGAAAAATTCAAACTATCTTATAGAATTACTACCATAATTTCAATTTTAATTCCAAGATCACTCCTAATTTCAATAGCATGAAAAAATATAAATTTAGAAATTAACACAAAAATAGAAGAAATTTCTGAACTAACAACATTTCTAATAAATAAAAATAGAATAATAAAATACTTCAACCTTCCACAAAGAATGATTTATACTATAATAATTATCTATCTTTTTATTGCACTAATTATAGTAGTAAAAATCACTAATATCAAATATGGTCCCCTACGACAAAAAATCTAATGAAAAATATTCGTAAAACTCACCCCCTAATCAAAATTATTAATAATTCATTAATTGACTTACCCACACCCTCAAACATTACAACAATATGAAATTTTGGCTCACTGCTAGGAATTTGTTTAATAATCCAAATTATTACAGGATTATTCCTTGCTATACAATATTGCCCCAACGTAGACTTAGCATTCAACAGAGTAGCACATATTTGTCGAAATGTAAACTATGGTTGACTTATCCGAACACTACATGCAAACGGAGCTTCATTTTTTTTCATTTGTCTTTATATTCATATTGGACGAGGAATTTATTATGGATCATATAATCTTCTTGAAACCTGAATAATTGGTGTAACAATCTTTTTTTTAGTTATAGCAACAGCCTTCCTAGGCTATGTTCTTCCCTGAGGACAAATATCTTTCTGAGGAGCAACTGTCATTACTAATCTAGTCTCCGCTATTCCTTATTTAGGATCAACCATTGTCCAGTGAGTTTGAGGAGGATTTGCTGTAGATAATGCTACTCTAAATCGATTTTTCGCCCTTCATTTCCTTCTACCATTTATTGTTTCAGCCCTAGTAATTATTCACTTATTATTTTTGCACCAAACAGGATCATCAAATCCTTTAGGATTAAATAGTAATATTGATAAAATTCCCTTCCATCCATACTTTTCATGAAAAGACATTATAGGATTTTTAATAATAATTAGAGCTCTAGTTATCTTAACACTCTATTCTCCCTACTCATTAGGAGATCCAGACAATTTTACACCGGCTAATCCACTAGTTACACCAGTTCATATTCAACCAGAATGATATTTTTTATTTGCCTATGCTATCTTACGATCAATTCCTAATAAGCTAGGAGGAGTAATTGCTCTAGTTGCATCAATTGCCATTCTTTATATTGTTCCATTCATTAATACTAGAATTTTTAAAAGAAATCAATTTTACCCATTAAATAAAATTTTATTCTGAATATTATTATCAACAATCATTTTACTTACTTGAATTGGAGCCCGACCAGTTGAAGACCCCTATATTTTAACCGGACAAATTCTAACAATTCTGTATTTCATTATTTATATTATTAACTCTGTCACATACAAAATATGAGACAAAATTATATTTTAGCCAATGAGCTTGTACAAGCATATATTTTGAAAATATAAGAAAGATTAAATCTATTGGCTTAATACTAAAATTTATTAACTAAATAATCAGAATAGAATATAATAATAATCTAACTCCCAAAATAAATAACAAAAAAAATAGAGACACTGAAAGATACCTCTTCCACGCTAAATACATTAGTTTATCATAACGATACCGAGGTAAAGTACCTCGTACTCATAATCAAAAAAACCTAATCAATCTAACTTTAAAAAAAAATATTAACGAAAAAATATCACCACCTAAAAATAATAAAGCTCTAAGAAATCTCATAAATAAAATCCTAGCATACTCCGCCAAAAAAATTATAGCAAATCCCCCCCTTCTATATTCAACATTAAACCCAGAAACCAGCTCTGACTCTCCCTCAGCAAAATCAAAAGGAGTACGATTTGTTTCAGCCAATCTAGAAACAATTCATATTAATCTCAAAGGAAGCAAGAAAAACAAAAACCAAATATTTTCTTGCATCTTTGACAAATCAAGTATATTAAACCCCATAATTAAATAAATAAATGATAATAAAATTAATGATAAACTTACCTCATAAGAAATAGTTTGAGCAACAGAGCGAAGACTACCCAATAAAGCAAATCTCGAATTAGAAGACCACCCTGCTAACATAACAGTATAAACCCCCAGACTTGAAACACTAAGAAAATACAAAAAAGACAAATTAAAACTTAAATTTACCCTTCAAAAAGGAATCCTCAACCATAACATCAAAGAAATTATTAAATTAACTACAGGAGATAAATAATATAAATTAAAATTTGATATAAACGGATAAGTTTGTTCCTTAGTAAATAACTTAATTGCATCTCTAAAAGGCTGGACTAACCCAGAAAAACCAACCTTATTTGGGCCTTTTCGAATCTGAATATATCCTAGAACCTTCCGCTCAAGCAAAGTCAAAAATGCTACACCCACCAGAACAAATACAACTAAAATTACACTAGACAAAAAAACTATAATTAAATCCAATATAATAACTGTTGACTGTAAAATAAATTACATAAATAAATTCTAAATTTAACGCACTAATCTGCCAAAACAACAATATTATTCAAATATCAAGTTAATAACAATATACTTGGTCCTTTCGTACTAAAATATATAAACTATTTAAAGATAGAAACCAACCTGGCTCACGCCGGTCTAAACTCAGATCATGTAAAATTTTAAAGGTCGAACAGACCTAAAAAAATGGCTTCTGCACCAAATTTTAATTTTAATCCAACATCGAGGTCGCAAACTATACTATCGATTTGAACTCTCCAGTAAAATTACGCTGTTATCCCTAAGGTAATTTAATCTTCTAATCAAAATAAAAGATCAATTAAACACAAATAAGTGAAAATCATAAAAAAAGTTATTTTAATTTTCAAGTCGCCCCAACCAAATTCAACATAAAATTAAAAATTATAATTCCAAAAATTTTAAAACTAAATTAAATAAAACTCTATAGGGTCTTCTCGTCTTTTAAATACATTTAAGCTTTTTAACTTAAAAATAAAATTCTAATAAATTTAAAAAGAGACAGCCAATTTTTCATCAAACCTTTCATTCCAGCTTTCAATTAAAAAACTAATGATTATGCTACCTTTGCACAGTCAATATACCGCGGCCATTAAAATAATCATAGAGCAGGCCAGACCTTAAATAATTAACAAAAGGACATGTTTTTAATAAACAGGTGAAAATTAAATTTGCCGAATTCCTTTTATTAATCTAACACAAAAATTAAAAATACACTAAATTATACTAATTTTATCATTATCACAACACATTTTAAATTAAAAAATCAAGTTCAATAAAAAACTTAAAATAAAAATAAATCAAAAAAATTTTTCACAAATTATAACATTTTTCTATTGATAGACAATTATAATCCTACAAACAAAAACAGACCAATAATTTTTAATACTTAATAATTGAGCTAATCCCCAAAAATTTAACTTAATCTAAACAAAAAATAAAAAATTAAATTATTATTAAAACCAAGCAAATTAAATTTATTTCTTAAACAACTAGATATATTCAAAAACGAATAATATTTCACATCTATTAAAAAATTAACAAGTTTTATTTTACAATCAAAAATATTTTTTAATAGCTCTTTTGAATTCGAGAAAATTAAATATTTAAATAATTAAATAAACCCTGATACACAAGGTACTAAAAATAAATTATTCTTATTAAAATTTTAAAATAATCCCTCACAGTACAAATTATCTATAATAACCAAAAATTTTTCAAAAATACTACTAAATAAAAAATTTCTTTTTTCAACAAATATAAATCAATATTATTAATAAATTAAAAAATTCAAGTTAAATTGAATTCCACAAATAACTTTTTAATGTAAATAAAATGCTTTATAACAAGCTCTAACTTGCTTTCTAGGCCCACCTTCCAGTAGGTCTACTTTGTTACGACTTATTTTACTTTAAAGTAAAAGCGACGGGCGATATGTACATATTTTAGAGCTAAAATCAATTAAATAATTTAATTTAATTTACTATTAAATCCTAAACACTAGTCACTAAACGAACTAGTCTCCCTTTAATTTTAACGTAACCCATCTCTATTTAATTATAAGCTACACCTTGATCTGACATCTTTTATAAAATAAATTTTGAACATTATAATTCTCCAGAAATATTCAATCACGACGATATGAAAACTAAAACACAAAATACTTAAAATCGTGGATTATCAATTACAGGACAGGTTCCTCTAAATAGACTAAAATACCGCCAAATTTTTTAATTTTAAAGAACATATCTTATACTAATCAAGCTAAAATTTTACATTCATATAATAGGGTATCTAATCCTAGTTTTAAAAAAAATTTCACAGATTCTTTATAATTGAAAAATTTAAATTTAAAATTTCACCTAATAAATTTAAATTAAAATCATTAATTAAAAATTACTAAAACCAAAAAAAAATTTAATTGTAATACCTGTATAACCGCGACTGCTGGCACAAGTTAAGTCAACACTCCTAATTATAACTAAATCTAACTTTCATTAATATTTAAAATTACTAACTGCGAACCAAAAAATTATAGTTTAATAAAAACCACCTCTAATTTAAGTTAACTTTACATGTAAATTCAAATTAAACTAAATTTGTAGGCCAAAATAAAACCTACTTAAAATTAAATTTTAATTAAAAAACATCCTCAATTTATCTCCACATCAAATCAAGCAATTACTATAAAATAACCCTAAAAATAAAATTGTACTTTTTTAAATTAACACAATTTAAACTTTAAAGTCACTAAAGAATTTTTTAATCACTGCCCTAGACTAAAATATTAAAATTGCCAGCTAAAATAGGTCCCTATAATCTATTTTAATTTAAAAACCTTTTGTAAAACATTTATAGTTTATATATAACTATTTTTAAAAAATGAAATAAATAACTCTAGAAACTAATAAATACTAAATATAATAATACAGTATTTAATCAAATCCATATATAAATTATAAATTTTACTTCTATAAAATAATATGTAATAATAATATAAGCAAGTTTTTTTTTTTTTTTTAAAATTATTTATTTTTCTATAAAAATTTAAATTATCAATATTAAATGAAAATAAAGTTAAATATATCATTATATAAAATTGATAAATACTTTATTATAAATAAATTTACTTGTGTTATTATTGTATATATATACACATATATATATTTATATATAATTATAGATAAATCATTATTAAAAATTAACTTTAAATAAAAACTTAAATTCTTGATTTATTAAAAAAATTAACAGTAAATATAATTTAAGTGTTATTCTCTCTTTTCTAATAAGCTATTAGATATCCTATTAGTCAAGGATATATTTATAAGAATTATAGTAAAATAGATTGCACTATTCCGTTAAATTTAATTTATATATAAAAATTGTTTCTACCTGTTAAATATAAAATATAATTCACTTTGCTATTATTTAAATATAAATATTTATATAGAGAAAAAATAAGCAGGGTACAACTGTTAGTTTTATGGAGTTTTAATCTAGTTAAATAAATTTTGATAAAAAATTGACCCGACAAAAAAATGCAAAAAAAATGCAAAAAAATGCAAAAAAATGCAAAAAAATGCAAAAAAATACAAAATTTAACCCCCATCCAAACTATCATAAAACAAAAACAAAAAAAAATACACTTAACCAAAATCAAATCAATCTAAAATAATTAATCTTCTAAAAAAAATTCCTAATTAAAAATCTAAAA